TGAGAAAAAGAAAAAAAGAATAATCAATGGAATAAAAGAAGAAATGTCCCGGCCAGTACTTAAGCAGATCAGGCCGGGAGAATAAACCTTTCGTATAAAATCAAAGAACTAAGATATTCTTTCTATTGAGGAGATCCGTTTTGAGTCATTATCTATATTGAATTCCTGATCAATTGCTTTTTTATATCTTTTTCTTATTTTTCTTATATTTATTATTTTTACATATTTTATTATACATAATGTATTTATACTATAATAAATATATACCTCTTAGTATAAATATATACCTTTACTTTTATTTTATTTAAATTATTTTATATAAATATTAAATACTTTGTTTAAGTTTAAATTTTAATAGCTATTTAAAAAATTTCTATTATTTATTAGAATATTTCGAATTTCTATTTTAATAATATAATAATATTTTTTTTATTAAAATAGAATAATATAATAAAATGAATAATAATAATAAAGTTAAATAAGATTAAATAAAAAAAATCAAATGAAAAAATAAAATAAAGAGAAGAAGGTGGATTTTTATCAATCTTTATTTCACGTGTTACATCACATAACAAATTTTAAATTTGGAATTAGGAGAGATGGCTGAGTGGACTAAAGCGGCGGATTGCTAATCCGTTGTACAAATTATTTGTACCGAGGGTTCGAATCCCTCTCTTTCCGCTTTCTCTGATCACTTGGTATTTTTGAATTCGAAAAGATTCTCATCCTATGAAACAAATAAGATTATTAAGAATTAATTTTTTAAAAAGCAAAAAAAAACTATAAATTTTTTATTCCTCACGTCCAGGATTGCGTCCTGGATCATTAGATAAGAATCCAAAGATAAAAAGGGAAACAAAGAATATCACTACTGTGTAAACAAAGAGTTTGAGAGTAAGCATTACACAATCTCCAAGATCATTTTTTTTTTTTTTGAAAAAGGGGAATAGATTGCCTATTTTTTACCACATATACCATTTTTTTGTTTTGACACCCCCAAAAATTAAAAATAAAACTAATTTATTTGTAATAAGATTTTGATTCATTCGTTACCCGAGATTTCTTGTCATATCAATAATTAGGTATTATGGAGTACCTAATAGTCCATACTCACCGGAAGGTCAGAACGGGGAAAAGGCTGATCCAAATTCATCGCTGCGGTTATTCATTCAATATACAAGAATTTCTATTTTTGAATCGAGGGTTCGTAATGTAAGACTTATCTGATCTTATCAATTTTTAGAATTTTTTTATCAAATACATCATCAATTTAGCAGAGTATTAAAGATTTCATCGAAAACTTACAGCGGCTTGCCAAACAAAGGCTAAGAGAAAAAAGAGTACAGGTATGACAGGCATAACATCTACGATTGGATTGAAAATGGCATAAGCTTCGGGCAATTTGGCGAAGAAAAAACTACTCGAATAAAGGACAGAATTAAGACAGATATCGATTAAACTAAAGATATTAAGCATAACAAGCATTTCGTTCTTGTGGATTAGATAATTTTGAGTTATTTTTATAAGGGAAAAATGAAAAAGGCAGATCAAGAAATCCTTCTTTTTCTTCGGTTCGGACTTTCCCAAATAAAAAGTCCCTCCCCCCATTATCATTCTAAAATGAGAATATAAGGAATTCAACTTTCATACAATATCTTAATTGAATTTTATGTAATGATCAATGAATTTTTTTGATTCTATATCTACATGTCTTGAATCCTAGCAACAAAATATCCCATATGTTTTTGTGTATTTGGGTTGGGATTGACGAATAACCAATACCAATATTAGTATTGATTAATATCGAATAGAAATCAAAATGGGGCGTGGCCAAGCGGTAAGGCAGCGGGTTTTGGTCCCGTTATTCGGAGGTTCGAATCCTTCCGTCCCAGATCGTTTTTCATGAAACGAAAGATGGGATCACACTGCATTCCACATGAAACAAAAATTTGTTAAAGGGAAAAATCTTTTCTTATTAATTTTCAGAGTGGTTCTAAGAATCATATCTGAGAATTCGTTTGGTTTCTCACAAACGGAATCAAGTGTCAAATGTGGGTAAAATTGAATATCTTTATTTTCATTCAATTCATATGATAGAATATGGGGTTAAATTAAATAAATTTGATCCTTGCTGACCCTTATCCGGATAAATACTTATTTATCCGTAGATAGAAATATTATATACCGGTTGAACCAATGACTATTCATGATTTTATATTGAATCAATTCCATACCGCTTTGAAATTTCAATTAGAGGAATGTTATGGTAAAACTTCGTTTGAAACGATGTGGTAGAAAGCAACGTGCGACTTGAAGGACATGGTCGGCTGTGGATTTTTACATCTGCCATCTTCTATAGTAATGAAGATGCTCTTGGCTCGACATAGTTTGTTCTGTTCTGCCCGGAACCTAATTTGTGTTGGGTTATAAGTAAATAGTACATGATGAAGCTCGAGAAGAAAGGATTGATTCATTTTTCAAGGGAAAGAATCTAGGGTTAGTGAAAATCAATAAGTTAGACCAACTCTGTAAGTATATCCTCACTATATATAAATTCTAAATCGAAAGGTTCAAATTCAGAACAAGTTTGAAAAGTCAAATTTTTAGAAATTGGTAAAACTATTTCGATGAAAAGTGTATCACAAGGGAATCAATCATTCGTATTCTATTTATATAGAAAGAAATAACAAAAAAAGGTATGTTGCTGCCATTTTTAAAGGAATAAGGATCCCCGAGGTAATGTCTAAACCCAATGATTTCACAAAGCAAGGATAAAGGATTCCGAAACAAGGAAACACTATTTTCAATTGTCTCAACAATTGGATCAGGCTGAGGAATAAAAATAGATTCGAAATGAGACAAACAAAAGAGTTTAGAGACGGCTCAATAAATGTCTAAGGATTTTCTTGTCAGAATTACCCAACTTGAGTTATGAGTATGAATGAGATTTCTTCCTTTTTCTGTAAGTAAGAAGAAAAAAGTACTCAATTCAAATTATAGTAAAATTCATTATTTTATGGATCCACTTGCTATTATATACAGAAATTGGAATCATTTTTCTCGAGCCGTATGAGGAAAAAACCTCCTATACGTTTCTAGGGGGGGCATTGTTTATTTACATCTATCCCAATGAGCCATCTATCGAATCGTTGCAATTGATGTTCGATTCCGAAGAGAAGGAAGAGATCTTCGAAAAGTAGGTTTTTACGATCCGATAAAGAATCAAACTTATTTAAATGTTCCTGCTATTCTATATTTCCTTGAAAAAGGTGCTCAACCTACAGGAACTGTTTATGATATTTTAAAGAAGGCAGAATTCTTTAAAGAAAGAACTTTGAGTTAATTAAAGGAAAAAATTATTAAATAAATAAAATAAAGTAGGGAAGGGTAACTAGTATCTATCCTTGTGTAATTATTTCTATTTACACACCATTTTCCTTTTTCTTGCTTTATTCATATTTTGGTGGGGGAATTGAATTTAACAACAAACAAGGGGTTAAGCTTGCTTATCGTACTTTTATTGATTGAATAAACCGGGGATTTTTTATTTACCTTTTCCTTAATTTTTCCATTCCAATTTCTTATTTATGTTGTGCCAATCCAACACAAGTCTTTATTTTATTTACTTGATTTACTTTCTCAACATTGCTTTTATATTGACAATGGTGTATCGAACAAATATAATTCGATCGTAGATAAATAGGGCTGTTTATCCCCACCCCATATTGGTTTTTTTGTTTCCTTCACTCAAATGATAGGTTTGCCTTGCTGCATTTACTCTCATACAAGATGTATTTTCTTAGGGAAAATCAAAAAAGAATTTGATAAAAAATGGGTGGTCTGTCATAATTTTTACATTTCGATTAGGAATATTTTTAATCCGATCTGCTAATTTTGGTATTTTGTGTTTCTAATTGATCAGAAAATCCTTCTTTTCGATGTGTTGCTAGTTCAATGTTTTGATAGGGTCGTGCAGTGCAACTCAATTGATTTTTATATTTCGATCATATCTACATATCCTATTTATCCGGGTTGCTAACTCAACGGTAGAGTACTCGGCTTTTAAGTGCGACTATGATCTTTTACACATTTGGATGAAGCAACGAATTCGTCCAGACTATTGGTATAGTCTATAAGACCACGACTGATCCTCAAGGGTAATGAATGGAAAAAACAGCATGTCGTAATAAAATCAATTTATTATTTTATTAGATTTTCTATTTTATTAATTTATTTAATTTGAAATGAAAGTAAAAGTTAAAGTAGAACTTTGAGTTTATCCTTACCGAATCATTACAGTTCCAAAGGATTGTTTTGATTTTTGGAAGGGAACAAAATAAATTCACATTTACAGTTGGGTCTAGTGAATAAATGGATAGAGCTCTATGGCTCCAATTCTGGTAAAATAAAAAGCAACGAGCTTATGTTCTTAATTGGAATGATTACCCGATCTAATTAGATGTTAAAAATGAATTAGTGCCTAATGCGGGAAAGAGTGGGTTCTCCTGTGAGTGAACCATTGATTTTTTCTTTTTTTTTTTCAGAATCCTAATTATTCTTTATTATGGATTGTAGACAGATGTGTAGAAGAAACAGTATATTGATAAAGAGAATTTATTCCAAAGTCAAAAGAGCGATTGGGTTGCAAAAATAAAGGATTTTTTCTCCTGTTGTAATTATAACGAACATAAACCAATTGGATAGAAAAGGAAGGTAAAAAGATCTGTTGATTGGACTCCCTCTTTCTTTTCCGGGGTATATATTTTTTTCTTACTATACTATATACATAATACCCTGTTCTGGCCATATTGCACTATGTATGTATCATTTGATAAACCAAGAAAAACCTACTGCCTCTGGCTCAAGTAGAAATGTAAATGGAAGAATTACAAGGATATTTAGAAAAAGATAGATCTCGGCAACAACACTTCCTATATCCGTTTCTTTTTCAGGAGTATATTTATGCGTTTGCTCATGATCATGGTTTAAACGATTCGATT